GAGTTGATGCAGAGGAAATGAATGCATTTACATACTATTAATTTTGTTTTAGTCAAAAATAGCTAAAAACCAAATCAGGATTATGTTCCATCCCTTAATCTACTGGATTTTACGGAGCCCACCCATCCGCGACATCGTCAGGTATGATCATAGAAAAGATTCTCTTTAAGTGAACCAGCCTATCCCCTGTCTGGAGCTTACACAGTGGTTGGAACAAAGACACATTTGGTTGTCAATTCCAATGTAGCAGATAAAGTCATCTTTCTGCACGGCCCGAGCAATAGTTCAAGTCACACACTCCCATAATCCATTTTCTCTTCATAGAATTCCCTTCAACTTTTTATGTAAAAAAAAGAAAATATTGTGGAGTTGAAGGGAAATATCCAAATACATGTCTTATTTTTTTAATAATCCATATTTATAGCAATAAAATACTACCGTTCCTTCACCAAGTAATAAGATAAATGAGTAATTAAAAATATCTAGAATCTATATTATTTATAAGGGACCAGAAATACCTTGCTTACGTATCATTAGGAAATGCATTAACATAAATACGGCCGTAAGAAGAGGTAATACAAAAGTGTGTAAACTATAAAAACGAGTCAAAGTGGATTGTCCAACACTAGCACTTCCGCGTAATAATTCTACAAGAGGCGATCCTATTACCGGAATAGCGTCAGGTACACCTGTTACAATTTTGACTGCCCAATAACCAATTTGATCCCAAGGTAAAGAATAACCTGTTACACCAAAAGATGCGGTCAATACACCCAGAACCACACCAGTAACCCAAGTTAATTCGCGAGGTTTTTTAAAACCACCGGTGAGGTATACCCGAAATACGTGTAGGATCATCATTAGGACCATCATACTTGCCGACCATCGATGAACTGATCGGATTAACCAACCAAAGTTAGCTTCAGTCATTATATATTGAACAGAAGCAAAAGCCTCAGTAACAGTTGGACGGTAATAAAAAGTCATAGCAAATCCCGTAGCTACTTGTACTAAAAAACAAGTAAGGGTAATTCCTCCTAGACAATAAAATATGTTGACATGCGGAGGAACATATTTACTAGTTATATCATCTGCAATCGCCTGAATCTCAAGACGTTCTTCGAACCAATCATAAACTTTATTGAGATAGGGAAACCAAAGTTACTCCCCCTCCAAGAACTGTATATGAGAATTTCATCTCGTACAGCTCAAACAAAAAAAGACTCAAATACTGATTGAAACGGATATAGAATATAAAGTTTTAAACTTCTTTCTCATTCAATATTATTTAATGATATGAAAGAGTCAAAATGCGAAAGCTCTTCTTTGTGGTTAAATGCCAAAAAATCAAGTCAGCTCATACGTCTTTATGCTGTGTTGATCGGTACAGGCCTCTTGAATCTTCTAGATTACCTATCTTTATTGTCTTTTTTATTTGCTATTTGTATAGAATGGAAATGCAGATTTCTTTTTGTTTTGTTTTCTTTATTATTGATAGGAATTCTCTTGTTAAGACCCTACTTAACTAATCAATTGAAACCTCAGATTCATACGAGAACCACGACCATTCAATGAAACCTTCAAAGTCCAAAGTTCACTGAGTGAGAACCATTGGATCATCACTTATTCAATCAAAAAAATAGCTATAATGACTAAAAACATAAAATACAAAGAAGCATTTGCCCTTTGATCCAAATAATAGTTTAAAAGCAGAAAAATATTTTGATTTATTAAAGAAGATAGAACGGAAAGAAGTCCGGCTACGAGGTCTGAGTATTAAGTATGAATCATAGTTCGAATACTTTGTGATCTATTTGATCTATTTCGTGCTTCAGATACTCGAATGAATATCCGACGAAGCAAAACCATCTTGATAAAGATGACAGACCCCATTCGCTGTACTATCCATAGGGTCAATTATAACAAGTCACACACTCATATTCCGGAAATATACAATGCAGAAAAAAATTTCGCGGTCGAACTACCAAAAGAGAATAGGCTAAAATTTTTAGACCTACATACTTTACTTTTTTGTATCGAACTAAAAGCTAGGACTTAAAGATTCTTCTGAGTCTAATTCACTGAAATTCCATCCAGTAGAACAGAAGAATTATAAATTTCCAATATAATAGATAGGAATACCGCAAATAGAGCCATGGCAACACCCATCAAAGGGGTCGTTCCCCAGCCGGGAGCTACTTTACCATATTCGGAATTCAATGGTTTCAATAACTTCCCTACAGTAGTGCTTCTTGGACCAGATCTAGAACTATCCTCAACAGTTTGTGTAGGCATAAATCTTATTTTGTATTCATTACGATCTGTTGACTTTGTATACCATTCCGTTGTAAATAAACGATCTTAGCATAGATCCATTGTGGTCTTTCAATTCTATAATAATGGAAACAGCAACCCTAGTCGCCATCTTTATATCTGGGTTACTTGTAAGTTTTACTGGGTATGCTCTATATACTGCCTTTGGGCAACCCTCTCAACAACTAAGAGATCCATTCGAGGAACACGGGGACTAGTTGACGTAATCAGCCTCCAAATATTTGGAGGCTGATTACGTCAATGAAGATAATGAAAAATTATTTCATTTTTTAGTTGAAATTGTAGGTGGTTCCCGAAAAAAAATAGCGAAAAAAATTATCCCTAAAGTCGATACTAAGAGAAATGTATAAACCAAAGCTTCCATAAATTTGATCGTGGTTTACAATTATAGCTTTCATACCTGTTTTGTTTATGTTTACTTAGGAGTAAACCTCCGGATAAAAAAAAACAAGAGTCAAAGAAACGGCAGCGATTTAAATCAAGATTCCTACAGTACCCTACCTATTAAATAAAATCGCAAACAGAAACTAGAAGAAAAAAGCAATGTTGCATCAGACTGCTTGTCTTTTTGTAGTTGGATCTCCAAGTTTTTGGAATGCCCCAAATTCTACTTGAGCATCCAAATCTGGATCAATACCAGCAAAAACATCTCTGAAGAGAGTTCGAGAACCATGCCAAATGTGTCCAAAGAAGAAAAGTAGAGCAAATGAAGCATGCCCAAAAGTAAACCAACCTCTTGGACTGCTACGAAAAACACCATCGGATTTCAAAGTAGCACGATCTAATTCAAAAATCTCACCCAATTGAGCCCGTCTAGCATATTTTTTCACAGTTGCGGGATCACTATAACTCACTCCATTGAGTTCACCACCATAAAACTCAACAGTTACACCTACTTGTTCGACACTATATTTAGATTCTGCCCTTCTAAATGGGACGTCGGCTCTAACAATTCCGTCTCCGTCTACCAAAACAACCGGAAATGTTTCAAAAAAAGTAGGCATACGGCGTACAAAAAGTTCACGCCCTTCTTTATTTCTAAAAACAGGGTGTCCTAACCATCCAACAGCTATTCCATCCCCATTATCCATTGAACCCGCTCGGAATAAACCCCCTTTTGCTGGATTATTACCAATATAATCATAAAAAGCTAATTTTTCAGGAATTTTAGACCAAGCTTCTGATACACTTTGATTTTCAGCTAGGCCAGCACTAACTCTTCGATATATTTCTTGTTGAAAGTATCCCTGATCCCATTGATAACGAGTAGGACCAAATAATTCGATGGGAGTAGTTGCAGAACCATACCACATAGTTCCAGCAACAACAAAAGCTGCAAAAAAAACAGCAGCAATACTACTGGAAAGAACGGTTTCAATATTTCCCATACGTAATCCTTTGTATAGACGTTGAGGCGGACGAACACTAAGATGGAATAAGCCCGCTAATATACCCAACGTCCCTGCTGCAATATGATGAGAGGCTATTCCTCCCGGAACAAAAGGGTCAAAACCCTCCACGCCCCACGCCGGATTTACGGGTTGGACCTTTCCGGTTAGTCCATAAGGGTCGGATACCCATATTCCAGGACCATATAATCCTGTTACATGAAATGCGCCAAAACCAAAGCAAGCCACTCCTGACAGAAATAAATGAATTCCAAAAATCTTGGGTAAATCCAAAGAAGGTTTTCCTGTACGTTCATCACAAAAAATTTCTAGATCCCAATATACCCAATGCCAAATAGCTGCCAAGAAGCATAAGCCAGAAAACACGATATGTGCTGCGGCTACCCCTTCGTAACTCCAAAGACCCGGATTCGTTATAGTCCCTCCTGTAATATTCCAACCGCCCCATGAATTGGTTATTCCTAAACGAGTCATGAAAGGTATAACGAACATACCTTGTCTCCACATTGGATCAAGAACGGGGTCGGAGGGATCAAAAACTGCTAATTCATATAGAGCCATCGAACCGGCCCAACCAGAAACCAGAGCAGTATGCATTATATGAACAGAAAGCAAACGACCGGGATCATTTAATACAACAGTATGAACACGATACCAAGGCAAACCCATGGAAATACCCCTTTATCAACGAAAAATAGACACTATGTAACTTTATTGCATTGGAAAAAACTATGTTACGGACCCCCCCTTTTTAGGTAATTATTTCGGAGAAAGGATTAATATTTGTTCTATTCTGTTAGTAATAATGGAACAATTCTATTCATAGGAAAAAAGGGAAGCGGATCTATTCTATATCCGATAAGTATCAATACGCAATGGGGGTGAATCCTATTTTATATGAACCAAGATAGCTATTGTTCATCATTCGGAAGCCCTTGGTAAAAAATTGACTTTATTTTTATTCATTCTCTCTTACTTTACTTTTATTTTATATTTTATTTTAGCTTATTCAACTTATGTATTAAATATGATTTTTTGAAATATAATTAATATTAATAAAGTAGGAAAAAAGGATAATATTATTAAAAAATGAAACCCCAGTCTTACGTTTCCACATCAAAGTGAAATAGAGAACTTCATTCTCTCTTTTTTTCATTTCATGCCTATTGGCGTTCCAAAAGTACCTTTTCGAAGTCCTGGAGAAGGAGATACATCTTGGGTTGACATATAGTGCGACTTGTCAGATATATTGGGCTATATGGGATTTACCCATTTTCTCCCTCGATCGAGATATCCTCTGTTTCGCCCAAAAAGATTGATTGAATTATCAAAAATTTGTAAAGCGAAGCGCAAAAAATAAAGTGGAATTAAATGCAGGGAGTATTTAGATTGATATTAGATTATCAAAATTTTTTTTATGGTTGACGTGATCGGACTAATAAAATGAAGTATCCAGGCTCCGTTTAGCAAAAACCCAATTGATAATTAATATATAATATTTTTATAAATATAATATTTTTATAATTACTACTTTATATGATATGCAAAATTATGATAAAAAATTCTATATAAAAAATACAAAAAATTGAAACAGGGTGATCTAAAACTATTGATCAACTAAAATAATATAATTCAAAATTTGTTGACTATTTGACAGAAGACATGTGAATGTGAAAGAAATTGAATTGAAAAAAAAGAAGAAGTTGTCAAAAAAAGACGCGGTATTTGGTTCATTTGTCCTATATGTGCAAATCAAAATCGGGCAAATTTTTCCTTTTACTCGGGGTAGAGCATAAACCTAAAAAATGGAATAAAAAAAGGAAGAAGCCCGTTCAGGAACAAGAAAAAACCATCGCCATTTCAACTGAATCCCGATGAAAAAAAAATATCAATGAATCAAGTTAGTCTGACAGGCTTAATAAATCGTTTTATTATAGGATTATAATATCTAATAAAAGGGGCAAAAACGTATTTTTTCTTTTACTTTTAAAAAGGGAGCAAGCCCTTCCCTTATAATTATAAGTTAGAAATAAAAGCCTTCCATGAAAAAAGGGGATTGGAATCGACACATTGATTTTTTCAGAATTTTTGTTGAACCGTATGCATCAAAAGGTGCCTGTACGGCTCCTAAGGAATAAAATTTTATCCTAATCAACCGACTTTATCGAGAAAGATTATTTTTTTTAGGCCAAGAGGTTGATACCGAAATCTCGAATCAACTTATTAGTCTTATGATATATCTCAGTATAGAAAAGGATACCAAAGATCTTTATTTGTTTATAAACTCTCCTGGTGGGTGGGTAATATCTGGAATGGCTATTTATGATACTATGCAATTTGTGCGACCCGATGTACAGACAATATGCATGGGATTGGCCGCTTCAATAGCATCCTTTATCCTAGTCGGAGGAGAAATTACCAAACGTATAGCATTCCCTCACGCTTGGCGCCAATGAGTTTTTTTATTTGCGAGAAAAAATACTATGCCTTCGCCATCGGAAATATGAATTAGTTAAGTAATAATAGCATGGCACTTCGAATTCAATATGAAATTTTTTAGATTAAAAAAAAATTTGATTATATATTGAAAGAGTAGTATGAGATAAGGAAGGGGTATTTCAAATGATACCTTACCTATTCGGGCACATCTCAGCGTCACAAACTTTGTTTTCACACCGGAAGCTTATTTAAAAAATTTATATTAAAAAAAAAAAAAAGACACTTTGGGATTGCTGAATCATGGACGAATAAAAAAAATGATGTATAAAGCAACGGAACCATCATAGTATTTTTTTAACTCCTACAAAAAAGAAGGATGGTAATTGGATCAATTTATGGATCTGCCTATAATACAACCTATATTTTGTTTTCTTTCGCCGAAAGGAAAGGTCAAAAACGTAAATTCCATTGTAGAGCCGTATGCAATGCACAAAAAAAAGCCTGTACGGTTATTCAATTTTCTCTGTTTTTTTGGTTATCTCGCCTCATTCTGCGAAATAGAAGAACCTTTTCCATTTTTCTATTTATATTATCAGGGTAATGATCCATCAGCCCGCTAGTTCGTTTTATGAGGCACAAACGGGAGAATTTATCTTGGAAGCGGAAGAACTACTAAAACTTCGCGAAACTATCACAAGGGTTTATGTACAAAGAACGGGCAAACCTATATGGGTTGTATCCGAAGACATGGAAAGGGATGTTTTTATGTCAGCAACAGAAGCCCAAGCTCATGGAATTGTTGATCTTGTAGCGGTTCAATAAAAAATAGGAACGATTTTATGCAAATCTACAATTGCTAATTTTATATCTTTTGAGATTAAAGGTTTAGTTTCATATTCTCTTCAATATAAAAAAAATATATATATTGAAGAGAAGCTTGAAGAGAAATAATTCAGAATTAGCCGGTTAGAACCAATCTAAACCAGCCCATTATTTATATGATTCCGTATGCCAACCATTAAACAACTTATTAGAAATACAAGACAGCCAATCCGAAATGTCACGAAATCCCCAGCGCTTCGGGGATGCCCTCAGCGACGAGGAACATGTACTCGGGTGTATGTGCGACTCGTTTAGATCATAGATACTGAGACACAAAAAGGAAATTCTTTTTGCAATATCAAGGATCAGTACCTGTGAATAAAATAGAATGGAGGAACTCGATTCATTATTTAAAAAAGATAGATCGTTCATACTTTCTATTGTGTCTGAAACTTATGGTTTACATTGGTGCAAATCCAATCAACTCCATTTTTTAGAAAACCCCCAATGATAACAAATAGTTATCCATTAAGCGGGGGAAATTCCATTTTTTATTAAAAAGATTCCACTCTTGAAAGAAAAGAACGGACTAACAGGGTAAACGACCAAATCAATTTTAAAAATGAAATACCGTTACTGTATAAAGTGGATCTCATTGTGAAAGACCTATTACTGGAATATTAATGGGGTAGAGCCAAAGAATGTGAATTGTACAAGTTACCAATAGTATTGATTAATTAAAAGAAGGAGCTCCGGTGTATAGAGAGGACCTCACCGTTTTAGAAGTAACCATAAAAACGATGGAATCCACTATTTATCCATTTCTATTTACTACTTTTTTTTATATGAAGTATCAAGGCAATTTATCCTTTCAAAGCAAAGGAAAATACCTAGCAAAAAATAGTGGTGGGGAAGGTTAGAGTAGCAAAAGCCATTGGAATTTTTTTTTATACATTGGAATAATTCGTTTGGTTATTCATGACTAGTAAAGGGGAAAAGAATAACTAAAAAAAAATAATTAGTTATTCATCAAAGTTTGATTTATTCAATGACTAGAATTAAACGCGGATATATAGCTCGGAGGCGTAGAACAAAACTTCGTTTATTTGCATCAAGCTTTCGAGGGGCTCATTCACGACTTACACGAACTATGACTCAACAGAGAATAAGAGCTTTAGTTTCGGCTCATCGGGATAGGGGTAAACGAAAAAGAGATTTTCGTCGTTTATGGATCACTCGAATAAATGCCGTAATTCACGAAATGGGGGTATTCTATAGTTATAACGAATTCATACACAATCTGTACACGAAGCAATTACTTCTTAATCGGAAAATACTTGCACAAATAGCTCTATTAAATAGGAGTTGTCTTTATACGATTTCGACTGAGATCAAAAACTAAGGGGATTGGAATAAATCCTAAAATATTTGAAATAGAGCTCTAAGAAGAATGAGCTCGGGGAAGGTAGAGTAGAAATTAGTATTATAAAAAAGTCGTCAAAACAAAACGCGGGTATATAGTCGCTAAAAAAAGAGTTATTCTTTTTCTTTTCGACGATTCTTTGCTTTTTTTTTTATGACAGATACAGACGTAACAATCAAATTTTGATTCTTGATTAGATTTTTCGAACAAAATATTAATCTCTTTTTTAATTCCTTCGGATTGGAATTGTTATTCACTTGAAGAATAAGTCTATTTTTTTCTGGTTCTAAGGCTAGTAGTTCTAGGGGTCGACTCACTTCTTTCAAATTGTTTCTGATTAGTAAGAAAAGGTAACAAAGATAAAATACGAGCTTGTTTTATAGCAATAGTAATTAATCGTTGTTGTTTTAAAGTCACTCTATTCACCCGTCTAGATAATATTTTTCCTTGTTCACTAATAAATCGACTAATTAAACTCATGTTTCGATAATCAATTCGATCCCCCGACTGGATCGGGGGCAAACGCCTACGAAAAGATCGCTTGGATTTAGTAAAAGGTCGCTTAGATTTATTCATAATTTTTTGATTCCTTATCTCTAAAATCCTATTTTGATCGGATAAAAAAAAACGATTTCTATTTCTATATAGGAAGAGTTTCTATATAGAATTAAGAATATAGGATTAGATTTCTTTCTATTAATTTAGTTGTTTATATTTAATATTTATATATATGTAATAATATATAGATACTATAATTATTCCTGTTCTTAAAATAACAAGCACTCAATTTGATCTATTTCTTGATTTCTCCGTGAATTGTATGTTTATAACAATAGGGACAGAATTTTCTCAATTCCAATCGACTAGGGGTGTTATGCCGATTCTTTTGAGTAATATATCTGGAAATTCCCGCTAATTCTTTCTTACTATCATTTCGAACACAACTGGTACATTCCAAAATAATTGTTACTCGAACATCTTTACCCTTGGCCATGAAACCTCCTTTGGATTTATGAGTCACCCCAACCTTCTATTTTTTATTTAGGATCCAGAAAAAACCACAAAAATAGAATAGAAGCTGTTAACTAAAAAAAATTTCTGAAATATTGCGTTACAATGAATATTAATTAGTAATTAAATAAAAATAAAATAATAAGCAATACAATGATTTTTTGAAAACTATATTTAAAATCTTTGTACAGTATTTTTTTAAGTATCTCATAGGATACTCTTTCCCTAGCAACACCTTTTTTCGTTCTATTACTAATTTAATTGGATCCTGAACCCTCGTTTTTATGACCTTTCGCCCCCCTTTTTTTTTCTAATTTTTTTTTAGAATAAATTAGAAAAAAGGGGGGGAATTAGTCCCCGATTGTTGATCGTATCTCTAAATTTTTTCACCCTTTCTTATGTTAATAACTAGAATGAAAAAAAGGGAAATGTTAATGCATCTGGAAATAAACGATTAATCTCTATTAATAAACCTGCTAACGAACCGAACCATAGAGTACTTAGTACCGGTGCTACGGAAAGATATGTTTTTAGATCTCGCATTTGAAATCCTCCTTCTTTATTGTATTACATTATATATAGTAATATATATAACTACAGATGTACATGTAGTTAAGAAGTTCTTGTATTTGTATACGTAACCCTCCGTTTGGAAAATTAGAATTGAAATATTGTCTATTACAACGATCTTATAGATTCCATTTCAAAAAGGAAAGGCCTATTTCTGTAAAATTGAAATTGAGAGAATTCTCGTAAAAAAAAGTAAATTTTGTTATTATATATATATGTTTGTTATCTGATATCATAAAAAATAAAGAAGGATGTGGAAAACAAGACAGGAATTCTCTACAATGACACTGTAAACCAATTGAAAGGGATGTAGCGCAGCTTGGTAGCGCGTTTGTTTTGGGTACAAAATGTCACGGGTTCAAATCCTGTCATCCCTACCTATTACTGCTCTTCTGAGCAGTAACGAGGGATCTCGTTTCGATATATCTTTTTTTTTAATAAAATCGGACATCCATAAAATTATGAAATTTATGATATACTATCATATAGTATATACGTACAAAATAGATTCGGGTTAAAGAATGTCCTCTTTCTGGCCTTTTCGTTTTTTATAAAAAACAAGAAAAGCGCTCTTAGTTCAGTTCGGTAGAACGTGGGTCTCCAAAACCCAATGTCGTAGGTTCAAATCCTACAGAGCGTGATGTGATTTTCCTCTTGTTTATTAGATTGTATCAAAATTTCACTGTTCGCAAATAATTGAGCAGCAATCTGAATTAGACCTCCCGCATATGAAAGCAAGAAGGAGGTCAGTCAAAAAAAAGAGATGTTAATTAATCAAAAGTCCAACTGATCACCACGTCTGTATTGTAAATAAGCAGTTACGAATAATCCAGCCAAAGTAATAGGAATTAGACCTAAGACGATTCCAAATAAAGAAACTTCAATCATTTCAATTTTCTTTTGTTTTCATTTTTGAAAGGGAGAAAAGAGAGGTACTATCTATTCCTAGCTCTTAATCTGTATTGCCAATCAGCAAAATTGGGTAATTAACACGGTAAGGAACTATTGAACATATGAAATACCATAGAAATCTGTGTTTATAAAAAAATCTTCATTCAATTAATTTCAAATAAGTCGTATTTTGCTTAGACCAATAAATAGAACTGAGGTTATAGTTAAAGCTGCTAGTAGAAAACCGAAATAACTAGTTATAGTAGGCATGAAGGGACTCAATAAAATATGTTTTTTTATACATATGTTTCTAAAGTACTTCCCTAAGTTTCAATTTAAAAAATTTTTAAAGAGATAGAGATGGATAAAAATACTAGTTCCAAGAATCAAAAAATTCAATTGAAAATTTGTGAATTATCAATCATTATAGGTGGTATGAACAAAAAGAGAGAAAGAGAAAAAGAACTAAATTGATCGTCTTTGGCATCTGCACCGTCTCAGGATACCGAATTCACATAACTGATTCAATTCATTCAAAAACTCTTTAAGAAATTAATCATAAAAAAAATAATACATAAAAAAAAAAAATAACTCTATTATCTAACTTCAGTCAAAATATATAATTTTTTTTTATTTTAATAAATAGGTAAAATTTTGAAAATAAGTTGTTTGATTCTTTTTTTTTTTTAAGTGACCTTAGAACCTAGAATATGCCCCCTTCTACTTTATTAAAATTGAATTTACTTAAATTTGAATTTGAACTCATTAGATTAAATAGTAGAGCAATTTTCTTCATTTAATCTATCGAATGAGACCAAAAAGAGGTATTCGACACGGAGAACGAAATAAGTAAAAAAAAAGATTTATTTTCACTCGATTTGAAAAGATAACTCGAGTTTGAAAACTTGTAATTAGCACTTTCTATTATCGTTTCCTTTCTAGGTTTTAGGTTTTTTCTTTCGAGATTATATGGAAAATCGAGTGAAAAACCCATCATCTTTGTAGTTAGTTAAAGAAAGAAAAAACCTTTGTATTGAATACAACAAAATCTCTTATACAATTATACATATGCAACGAAAATGAAATTTATGGATTTTGGATTCAATTGACTTGGGACAATATTAGAATTTCCTTAATGAATTATTTAGAATTAGAAACCAAGCTCTTGGCTTTTCATTTGATCTAATCTTTAGTTTATTTTCTAGGCCAAAACGAATAAAGGATCAAAGCCCCTAGAGATTACAGGTACAGGGATTTTAAGAAGTGGGACATGGTTATACATCGACAAGCAAGAAAAAAAAAGAAAGAAATTATCTAAGACCTCATTTCTATACTAATTCAAATTGCGTTGCTGTGTCAGAAGAAGGATAGCTATACTGATTCGGTAGACTCTAAAAATACCCTTGGTACTTTATTGACGATCTCACAAAGATGTAATCTCAGTGAATTTACTGATTCATCTTTTACAGAATCGATTCCCTACGAGAATATCTGGAGTTCAATATGTCTGGAAGTACAGGAGAACGTTCTTTTGCTGATATTATTACCAGTATTCGATACTGGGTCATTCATAGCATTACTATACCTTCCCTATTCATTGC